TTAATTTAGTATTTCTTTTTATTTGTATGTAATACCACCTTAATGTTGTTTTTTTTTATTGATTGATAGGAATTTTCTTGTTAAGATCCTATAAATCGACTGAAACCTCAGATTCATACTAGAACCACGATGATTCAATAAAATCTTCAAACTAAGCCCAAAGATTGCATGAGTCAAAACCGTTGTATCATCGCTTATTTAATATAATGACTAAAAATCCAAAAAAAAATGGATCAAAATAAGAAAGAATGAATATACAAAGAGTTTAAAAAAAGAAAAATTTTTCAATTTATACTCTCTAACTCTAATCTCTAATTCTTTGAAATTTTTTGTTGTAGTCCGGTCGCGGGATCTCTCTCTATATTAAATATGAATCATAGTTGGACTAATTCGTAATCTATTTCATATATTCCGTGCTCCAAATACTCGAATAAATACCTGACGAGGTAAAAACCCCATCTTTATCAAGATGACAGACCCATCCTCTGTACTATCAATAGGATCCATTATAACAAGTCGCACACTCATATTCCAAAAATACAGAAAGAAATAAATTCCACGATCGAACTACCAAAATAGAATAGGGATGGGCTAAAAAAATCCGAGATCCAAACGCTTCGCTTTGTATTGAAAAACGAGGACTTCACTATTCTTGTAAATTAAATCTAATTCATTGAAATTCCATCCAATAAAACAGAAGAATTATAAATCTCCAAAATAATAGATAAGAATATCGCAAATAAAGCCATTGCGACACCCATCAAAGGAGTAGTCCCCCATCCCGGAGCTACTTTACCATATTCCGAATTCAACGGTTTCAATAAAGTCCCTACAAAAGTTCGTCTTGGACCAGACTTAGAACTGCCCTCAATGCTTTGTGTAGCCATAAGTACTATTTTTATTTTATTTTGTATTAATTAAGATCTGTTGACTTTGTATAGCATTCTGTTGTAAATAAATTAGCATAGATCCATTGCGGTCTTGTCTTGAAATAGATAATAATGGAAACAGCAACCCTAGTCGCCATCTCTATATCTGGTTTACTTGTAAGTTTTACGGGATATGCCTTATATACTGCTTTTGGGCAACCCTCTCAACAACTAAGGGATCCCTTCGAAGAACACGGGGACTAGTTGAAGGAAAGAGCTTCCTAAGATTTTGAAGCTCTTTCCTTCAACTAAGATAATGAAAAATAACTAAGATGATGAAAAATCATTTCATCTTTTTAGTTGGAACTTTAGGCGGTTCTCGAAAAAAGATAGCGAAAAAAATTATTCCTAAAGTCGAAACTAAGAGAAATGTATAAACCAATGCTTCCATAGATTCGATTGTGGTTTACAATTATAACTTCCATACCTGTTTATTTTGGATCACCCTCCAGCTAAAAAAAAAAGAACAAGATTCAAAGAAAGGGTGGCAATTCAAATTAAAATATCGTCGGTACCTTCTTTCAAATAAAAAAAAAAATAGAGGAGAGGTGAAAAGTAAGAGATCAATGTTGTATCAAACTACTTGTCTTCTTGTAGTCGGATCCCCCAGTTTCTGGAATGCTCCAAATTCAACTTGAGCGTCTAAATCTGGATCAATCCCAGCAAAAACATCTCTGAACAAAGTTCGAGCACCATGCCAGATGTGTCCGAAGAAGAAGAGCAGAGCAAATGAAGCATGCCCAAAAGTAAACCAACCCCTTGGACTGCTCCTAAAAACACCATCGGATTTCAAAGTAGCACGATCTAATTCAAAAATTTCACCCAATTGAGCGCGTCTAGCATATTTTTTCACAGTGACAGGATCGCTATAACTGACCCCGTTTAGTTCGCCACCATAGAACTCAACAGTTACACCTACTTGTTCGACACTATACTTCGACTCTGCCCTTCGAAAAGGAACATCAGCTCGAACAATTCCGTCTCCGTCTACCAAAACAACCGGAAATGTTTCAAAAAAAGTAGGCATGCGGCGTACAAAAAGTTCACGCCCTTCTTTATCTCTAAAGATAGGATGTCCTAACCATCCAACAGCTATCCCGTCCCCATTGTCCATTGAGCCTGCTCTGAACAATCCGCCCTTTGCCGGATTATTGCCGATGTAATCATAAAAAGCTAATTTTTCAGGAATTTTAGACCAAGCTTCAGATAAACTTTGATTTTCGGCTAGCCCAGCACCAACTCTTCGATATATTTCTTGCTGGAAGTATCCTTGATCCCATTGATAACGAGTCGGACCAAATAATTCAATCGGGGTAGTTGCTGAACCATACCACATAGTTCCAGCAACAACAAAGGCTGCAAAAAAGACAGCAGCGATACTACTGGAAAGGACGGTTTCAATATTTCCCATACGTAATCCTTTGTATAGACGTTGAGGCGGACGGACACTAAGATGGAATAGGCCCGCTAATATGCCTAATGTCCCTGCTGCAATATGATGAGAGGCTATTCCGCCCGGAACAAAAGGATCAAAACCTTCCACACCCCATGCCGGACTTACGGATTGTACCCTTCCGGTAAGTCCATAGGGGTCGGACACCCATATTCCAGGACCGTACAATCCGGTCACATGAAAAGCGCCAAACCCAAAACAAGCCATCCCCGAGAGAAATAAATGAATTCCAAAGATCTTGGGCAAGTCCAAAGAAGGTTTTCCCGTACGTTCATCACAAAATATTTCTAGATCCCAATACACCCAATGCCAGATAGCTGCCAAGAAGCACAAGCCAGAAAACACAATATGAGCTCCAGCCACACCTTCATAACTCCAAATACCCGGATTCGTTACGGTTCCTCCAGTGATACTCCAACCGCCCCATGAATTGGTTATCCCTAAACGAGTCATGAAAGGTATAACGAACATGCCCTGTCTCCACATTGGGTCGAGAACAGGATCAGAGGGATCAAAAACTGCTAATTCATATAGAGCCATCGAGCCGGCCCAACCAGCAACCAAAGCTGTATGCATTATATGGACAGACAGCAAACGACCGGGATCATTCAATACAACAGTATGAACACGATACCAAGGCAAACCCATGGAAATACCCCTTTATCAACGAAAAATAGACACTATGTAACTTTATTGCACTGAAAAAACTATGTTATATATTTCCACTTTTCAGTGGATTATCTCGGGGAAAGGATTACTATTTTTATTTTAGTAATATTTTAGTAATAATGTAAGAATTCGGTTTGTAAGAAACAAGGGAAGCAGATCTATTCTATACCCGATAAGTAACAATACGCAATGGCAGGGTTGGCCATCTATCTTTATCTATGAGCAAATGCATACATATTTGTTCATCATTCAAAGGGCCTAATCGTATTTGTAAGAATTTGACTTTTTAAGTTTGTCTCCCTTTACTTTATTTATTTATTTAAGATTTAGTTTTTTTATGAACTTATCGAATCTAAACATAAAATATGATAAAGCCCAATCTTATTAACACTTTATGAAAAAAAAAAATTCATTGTTACGCTTTCACATCAAAGTGATGAATTAGAGTATTTCATTTTTTTTCATTAAATGCCTATTGGTGTTCCAAAAGTTCCTTTTCGAAATCCTGGAGAGGACGATTCAATTTGGATTGACATATAGTGCGACTTGTCAGATATATTGGGTCATATGGGATTTTCCCGTTCTCCCCCCCGATCGGGATATACTCTGTTTCGCCCAAGAAAGATTGATTAAATCTAAATCATCAAAAATTGGGAGCGTGAAATAAAATGAAGTGCAATTGCTTTCCTTTTTGGGGTATACAGATTAATATTATCCAATTTAGAATAATTTATGGTTGGCTTGCTTTTTTGAACCAATAAAATGAAGTATCCAGGCTTCGTTTAGAAAAAACCAATCAGTAAAGTAATATATCGAGCATTACTACTTGTATCCTATTCTATTTAATTTAGAATTTATAAGTAGATAAGTTAATAAGTTATTAAGTAGATAAGTAGAAGTAATATCAAATTGATAATCATAATCAATGGAATAATATGATGAATACATTAAATATTCGGCGTAAAGCATGAAATGAAAAAAAAGTGTAGCAAAAGGGTGTGGTATGGGGGCATTTGCCCTATATGTGCAAATCAAAATCGGGCGGATCTTTACTCGGAGTAGAGCGCAAACCTAAAAGAATTGAATAAGACCCTTCGGGAACAAGAAAATGGCATCACGATTTGAATTGGATCACGATGAAAAATACATCAATGATGAAGTTAGTTTGATAAGTTTAATGAATTCTTTTTTAGATGTAAACACATCAAAACTCATCTTTCTTGAAAAATGGAAGAAAAGCCCTCCGTTAGAATAGAAGTTAGACAGAACTCACTAGCAAAAAAAGGGGGGGGGGCTGGAATCTACACATTGATTCTTTTTTTTTTCGCGATTTATTTGGTGAACCGTATGCATCAAAAGGTGCATGTACGGTTTATAGGGGGTAGTTTTTTATCCTAATCAATCGACTTTATCGAGAAAGATTACTGTTTTTAGGTCAAGATGTTGATAGCGAGATTTCGAATCAACTTATCGGTCTTATGGTATATCTCAGTATAGAGAGTGAGACCAAAGATTTGTATTTATTTATAAACTCTCCCGGCGGATGGGTAATACCGGGAATAGCTATTTATGATACTATGCAATTCGTGCGACCGGATGTACAGACAGTATGCATGGGATTAGCCGCTTCAATGGGATCTTTTATCCTGGTCGGAGGACAAATTACCAAACGTCTAGCATTCCCTCACGCTCGGCGCCAATGGGTTTTTATTTGAAAGAAAACTATGCCTTCGCCGTTTGAACTATGAATATTAAGTAATAATAGCATGGCATTTCGAATTCGATATAAGAAATTTTTTTTCTTGTTTTTTAAAACGGTAGATTATGTATCGAAAGATTAGTATGAGATATAGGGATATTTACGATTTTATCTTATCTATCGGGATCTATTTCAGCGTCACAAACTTTTTTGTTTTCACGCCCGGGGACTCTTAACACATTTATGTTATGAAAGAGTACGAAAAAAAAAATTATATTATTTTTTTATTTGCATTTGAAAAAAGAAACTTTGGGATTGCTAAATCGACCATGAAATAAAGCAACGGAACCACCATAGTATTTTTTTAACTCCTAAAAAAAAAGAAGGGCGGTTATTGTATTATTTACCGATCTAGGCATGAGAAATGAAATATTCTCTGTTTTTATTCAATGAAAGGTAAAAGTCAATTCTATTGTGGAGCCGTATGCAATGTGCAAACAATGCCTGTACGGTTGTTCAATTTTATCTTTTTTTTCTTATTATTCGTTATCTCTTCTCTTTCTCGTCACCGTATCAGCCGAGATAGAGTAACCATCGATTATCTTATATCCTCAGGGTAATGATTCATCAACCTATTGCTGGTTTTTATGAAGCACAAGCAAGAGAATTTGTCCTGGAAGCGGAAGAACTACTGAAACTTCGCGAAATCCTGACAAGGGTTTATGCACAAAGAACGGGTAAACCCTTATGGGTTGTATCCGAAGACATGGAACGAGATGTTTTTATGTCAGCCACAGAAGCCCAAGCTTATGGAATTGTTGATCTTGTAGCAGTTGCCTAAAAAATAGCAGGAATTTTATGCAATCGCAGTTTGCGATTTTATTTATTATTTTTATTCTTTTCTTTTTTAACTATTAATATAGAAAATTAATATAGAAAATAAATAACTCATAATCGTCCGGTTAGGATCGATCTAAACCAGCCCATTATGCATACGATTCAACATGCCAACTATTAAACAACTTATTAGAAACACAAGACAGCCAATCAGAAATGTCACCAAATCCCCCGCACTTGGGGGATGCCCTCAGCGCCGAGGAACATGTACTCGGGTGTATGTGCGACTCGTTCAGATCATGGGTTCGGATAAGATAAAATAAAGGAAACCTTTTTTCCGCTATCCGTGAGCAGTACGGATGAATAGGATAGAATAGAAAAAAGCCCTTCGCTATCTAAAAAAAACATTTATCATACCCCTCCCCTGTGTATCAAATTTATGGTTTCCATTGGTGCATTAATCACCTCAATTTTCAATTTAAAATGAGAAAGAATTCCCATTGGTAGCAAATGATTAGTCGTTAAGCAGGGGAAATCTTATTAAAATTTAAATTAAAATAAAAAAAGGCCGAAAGTTATGCCCCTACTCTTGCAAGAACGGACTAACAGGGTCAGCCAATCCGCTAATTTTCATAATTAAATACCGTTACTGTATAGATAGATCTCGTTGTGAAAGAACTATTACTGGAGAATTCATGAGTAGAGCTAAAAAGTATGAACTGTACAAGTTAGCAATAGCATTGATTAAATAATTAAATGAGGAAAGGGGCTCCGGTGTATAGAGCAGACCTCACCGTTTAAGAAATAACCATAGAAACGATGGAACCCACTAATTTTTTAGCTATTTCTAGTTATTACTTTTTTATTCGGTTTTTGTTTGATACCCAATATCAATACAATTTTTTTTCTCTTTTTCTAGGCGAAATAACTAGAAAAAAAAAGAACAAATCGTGGTTGGGAAGGTTATAGTAGCAAAAGCTGTTGGAATTATTATTTTATACATTGGCAGAATCCGTTTTGTTAATATAGAAGGGGGAAAACGAATAACTGAAAGAAAAGAAATTTATTAGTTATTCATCAAAGTTTCGTTTATTCAATGACCAGAATTAGACGAGGATATATAGCGCGGAGGCGTAGAACAAAAATTCGTTTATTCACATCAAGTTTTCGAGGGGCGCATTCAAGACTTACTCGAACTATTATTCAACAAAAAATAAGAGCTTTGGTTTCGGCCCATCGGGATAGAGATAAGCACAAAAGAAATTTTCGTCGTTTATGGGTCACTCGGATAAATGCAGTAATTCGCGAAAGCGAGGTATCCTATAGTTATAGTAGATTCATAAACAATCTGTCCAAGAGACAGTTGCTTCTTAATCGTAAAATACTTGCGCAACTAGCTATATTAAATAGGAATTGTCTTTATATGATTTCGACTGACATTAGAAAATAAGGAAAGTGGAAGGAGTACATCGGGATGTTTTACATACACGTTATTTCCGGGAGAATGAATTCCGAGAAGGTAGAATAGAAATTAATATGATAAAATAAGAGAATATGATCAGGTAGCCAAACTGAGTAAAAACTTGAATTTAGATAAAAAAAACGATTTTTTTTTCCAATTCGTTTTTTTCTTACAAGACGACGACAATCAAATCTAGATTTTAAGATTTTTCGAACAAAATATCAATTTAATTTGAGCTCGGATTCGAATTTTGATTTTGATTCAATTGAAGAGTAACCCTATTTTTTTCTAGTTCTAAGACCAGAAGTGCGAGCGACCAATTCGTTTTTTTCAAAATGTTTTTCATTATTAAGAAAAGGTAACAAAGATAAAATACGGGCTTGCTTTATAGCAATAGTAATTAATCGTTGTTGTTTTAAAGTTAATCTATTTACCCGCCTAGATAATATTTTTCCTTGTTCACTAATAAATCGAGTAATTAAACTTATATTTCTATAATCAATTCGATCCCCCGATTGGATTGGGGGCAAACGCCTACGAAGGGGTCGCTTGGACTTAAAAAAAAGTCGCTTGGATTTATCCATGGTTTGTTTAGTCCTTATTTTGAAAATCCTATTTCTTATAATTCTAAATCATTATCATTTTTGATCCGATCAAGTAAAATAAATAGGATTTTCCTTCTTTATAAATAGGATTTTCCTTCTTTCTTGTTTATATTTCAATATAGAATTTACAATATTGAAATTATTTACAATATTCAATTTATTAAAATTGTATATACAATTTTATAAATTGATTTTATCTTCCCATATTATATCCTAATAGGATATTTTTTGTTAATATATCATTTTTCATCTTCCCTGTAAAGCCGCTATCGTTTCCGTCTATTTCTTTATCTCCCCATGAATTGTATGCTTGGAACAATAGGGACAGAATTTTCTCAATTCCAATCGATTAGGCGTATTGTGTCGATTCTTTTGAGTACTATATCTGGAAATGCCTCTTGGTTTCTTATTAACATTGTTTCGAACACAACCGGTACATTCCAAAATAATTCTTACTCGGACATCTTTACCCTTGGCCATGAGCCCCTCCCTCACCTTGGTTTTTTATTTACTCAACGCTTCGATTTTCCGATCTGAAGAGAAGAAGAGCGGAATAAAAAAAAATCGAAGTTGCTAGCTCGAAATCAAATCCAGAAATAAAATTATAAAAAATTTCATTGCAACCCAATATTCTAATAAAAAAAAAGTAATAAAATAATAAGTAATACAATGCTTTGAAAATATATTTAAATTGGAAGTTTAGTACAGTATTTCATTTAAACATCGTATATGATACTCTCGCCCTAGCTACATTTTTATTTCCGTTTTCTTAATTGACGTTAATTTACTTGAAGACGGGGCCCGCGCTCTGAATTTTGCTGCGGTTGAATAAACTTTCTTTTATTCTATTTTTTTTATTCTATTTTTTTTTTTATAAAAAAAAAATAGAATAATTTTTATAAAAATAAAGAAGAGGAGGTAGCAGTCACAGATATTTAATTGTATCTCTAATCTTCTTCACACCCCCCGTTATTGTTATGTTAATAAAATAACTAGAATGAAAAAAACGGGAATGTCAACGCATCCGGGAAAAAGCGATTGATCTCTATCAATAGACCGGCTAAAGCCCCGAACCATAGAGTACTTATTACCGGGGCTACAGATAGATATGTTTTTAGATCTCGCATTTTAAATCCTCCTTATTGTAATAATTGTAATATAATTGTAATAAATAATATTTATTGTAATACCTAATGGTAATACATATATGATCAGATCAGATATATAGTTAAATAAAAAAAGATCAGATGTATATATAAAAAAAAGCCACTTGCGTTTGGTTTGTACACAGAATCCAGAATTCAAATTGAAATGTACAACGCTTTGATAGATAAGATTTTCCTTTTCTTAAAAGAACAAAATATATATCCTTTTTCCTATTTTATTTTTTCATATACCGTAGAATATCATATAATAAAAAAAAAAGTTTATTATTATATGATAAAAAAATGATATGAGATCAAAAAAAAAGACGAAATAGAAAGATCGAAATAGCAAGATAATATGTATATCAATGAAGAAAATAAAATAAGTATATAGAAAAGAAGGCAGGAATTCTCTACAATGACATTGTAATCCAATTGAATTAAAATGAAAGGGATGTAGCGCAGCTTGGTAGCGCGTTTGTTTTGGGTACAAAATGTCACGGGTTCAAATCCTGTCATCCCTACCTATCACTTCGCCTCAGAGCCATAATGAGGGTCCATTGAAATCAATAAAAATTGGACATGACATACCTACTCTTTAATTTCTATTTTATATCATATTATATATCATCCTATAGCCCTTCAACATGTATTGTAGTTAAAAAAAATAAAGACTTTTTTCCTTACAGTCTTTTTTTGTAATTTCGTGGTAAGAAAGCGCTCTTAGTTCAGCTCGGTAGAACATGGGTCTCCAAAACCCAATGTCGTAGGTTCAAGTCCTACAGAGCGTGACTCCGTTCTTGTTTTTTTAGGTCGAAATTTTTACATAAAAAATGGAACAGCAATCTGAATTTGACCTCCCCCTTTCTTGAATCCGAGGGAGGTCAGAAAAGCAAGGTATTAATTAATCAAAGGTCCAACTGATCACCACGTCTGTATTGTAAATATGCAGTTATGAATAATCCAGCCAAAGTAATAGGAATTAGACCTAAAACGATTCCAAATAGAAAAACTTCAATCATTTCAATTTCTTTGATTCAATTTCTTTGAAAGGGAAAGAGAGAGGTAATATTTATTTTTAAATATTAATCCATATTGCACATAAATTTCAATAAGCAAAAATTGAAAATTGATACGATAAGAAACTAGAGAATCGAGAGAATACTACGGAAAAAATGTCTTTTTTTTTATGTTATTTTAT